AGAAAGAGGAAAGAAGGAAGGATTGACTAAGTCAGACAACTATATTCGGGCTCCCGGATCCCAATCCAAATCCCACCGGGACTCTTAGTTAATAATAAACCAACCACAACTAAGGATACCTACACAACACGACCCTTCATGCCAACCCAAGAGGCCCAACTCCCTATAGCCCACTCAACACCTAACCTCACCTAAGGAGAGAGCCTATAAACGAAGTGCTCCTAATCACCCCCACTACCATTCATATCACTACCGTAATGACCGCACGCTCCGAGACCCCTAACGGGCTCTCCTCGCCAATAGGATAGGAAGACGTTCAAGAGATAGACCTTCACTAGACTAAAGGACCAGAAGCCAAGCACCATATGTACTGAGCGAGGGGCTTCCTCCCTTTCTCGGGAGACATGGTCGCATCTTTAGGAAGAAAGAAGCTTGCCTACTACTAATAAGGGCGGGGAGTGGGCAAGGAAGAGAGTTGAAAGAGATAAGACCGTGATCTCCGGCTTCGCTCCCGCTTAATTCAATAGGCCACATTTTTCCATATCTTGCTTCGCACGCAGAAAAGCTCCATCCAAAACTGAGTTGACTCATTTCGCTTCTTCTTCTGTCTATTTGGGGCTGGCTCATTCCGTGCTGGAGCACTGCATATCGCAGCTCTCAGAGAGGACTCATACTATTTGACCGATGACTAGGCTTAACACAAGACCATAGAAGAGATTCAGGAATATTTTACCCGCATAAGAAAGCCGGGTTGGATGAACTCACTAAGCAAGCGGAAAAAATTGGACCCCGGATAGCGATAGGTCCAATTCAAATCTCTCTACCCGCTCCCTTAGAGTTCTAGTCGACGATCACTGAATACCAACAGCGTCCCTCGCATGATGAACCTTTGAGCCGGCTAAAAGAATTTTTCAAGTGGTTGTGTCTTCTTGGCCTTGGTCCGCTTGGTGATCGCTCGTTCATGGCTAGGTGACTACTTTTGTAGTTTGGTTGGTTCCCGCGAGCTAGCTAGTGTTCAGAAGATGTGAACTGAATTCGTCGATTGAATCTATGTATGCTTGTTCGACCCTTATTCAATCCAATTTGACCTTCAAGAAAATTTCCTATCACTAACCGCTTTCATACTATCGATAGCTAAGAAGCTAAGCCCATTATTTCCTTTTTCTTTTACTGCCTCTTAGAGTCATTAGCGTTGTCGCTAAGCCTTCATTCAACAACTATGGTAGAGAAGCGGTACGAAGTTGCAACTCCGGGTAAGGAACAACGCTAGACGTTAGAAGTAAGGTAAGCTATTGAGCGGCCCGAAAAAGGCTTAGCTCATCAAGTCGTTACTCTCGGGTCCCTTTTTAAGATGAGGGGGCCCCTTCGCTACACTAGCCTTCCGTCGCCGACGGGAAGTGCCAAGGTCGTGTCGAAGTGGCATCGTAACATAAGATCACGCCTGCTTTTAGCTCTGCTATGCGATTTGCGGGTTTGATCTAATCTTTTGTGAAAGCAAAGATGTCAGCGGTGTATACGTAGCTCCTCGATTGAGCAAGTCACTGCTTTCGTTTGCACCCGCGCCGGCTATAGCCTGGTCATTGTATGCGATCATGCAATTCGGAGGGACGGACTACCATCCAGTTAAGGATGACCTCGTCTTTGTGACAGGCTTCATCTTCTTCTATGATAAAGGTTGTATACCGAAGAAGAAGCAACCATCGACCTAGGCCAAGAGCACATGAAATATTTGATCAAGGTACTTCCTTGGACGGCTCTGAACGGTAAGTGAAGCGGACAAAGCCAATCCCTTTCTTTCAGGAACCCCAAAAGGGGAGTCAACGGGTGATATGCTTTCACTTTAGCTTTCGGTCGTTGTGCATTGATTTCGGTTCAACTGAGGGTCGCTAGGGAAACCTCTTCTGATAGGGCTGGCTTCCTCTTTTCTCTTAGCAAAGTCCCTCTTCTCGTTGGATTGGAAAAAAAAGGGGCTTGGAAAGTAATAAGTAGTGAAGATAAATCCCTATTTACTTGCTTATCTGAGTTGAGCTTAGCACAGGAAAGCGTAGCTTCGGTTGAATGAGCTCACCTCAATCAAAGTCTGAGTGGCCGTTAAATGAGCTTCTATCGCGTTTTTGGAGCTTTTGTAGCCTTCCTTCACAGCTTGCTGAATGCGCGTTAAGTGCTCTTCTAGCGCGATTTGAGAAGCGAAGCTGGCTTACGGTACGGACAGAAAGAGAAGAAAATAAGAAAGGTAGGGCAGTGAGTGGGTCAAGGGGAGACCGAGATGGGCAGAAAGGCAGACCTGCCGTCACACATACCTTCAATGACTTTCGATTGATTCACAATAGGGGACCTTCAATTGAAGCCCTTCTTGGAAAGCCATCCATAATCAAGCCTGGCGAGCCTCGCTCGTTTTGGTCGGGCGAGCTACCCTTTGAAGCTGAAAGCCAGATCAGCTTCGTCGAAAAGAAAACATACGAATCGAGGGCTTGCTTCCTTTTCTCATCTGGTGGGTTCGATTCCGGGAGATAGTGATTGATGGCAGTTCCATTGAAGAAGCTCTTCGGCGAAGAATCTTCTGAAGAAACCAAGCCTCAAGTCGAAAAGACAATTGACGGGCACTAGCACTCCCACTTGTTCGAGGTGCCACCTCGATTACGCGACGTGAGGGACGAGGCGGATAGGCCCCTTCCACACCCACTGCCCTCCTACGGCAATTCATTAATTGGGAACGAATAAACGCCCGCCCTTATTCTGATGATGCGGATGACTATCTTTCATCTTCCTATGCTGCATGTTCTGCTTATGAAGCCCACCTATCTTCGTCTGTTGGACTTGATTCTGCTGTTGCATGTTCCGCTTCTTCAGCTAGCCTATCTTCATCTGCGTCTGCTTCTGTTGCCTTGGATGCTCATACAGAAACTGATGTTTATGCTGATGTCGTAAATGAGCTTCTGTCGGCTATGGCAAAGAATGAATTTCCCTACCGTCCCGTCTCCTGCACGGTCGAGACTCTGTTCGATCGCTTCCTGCTTTCACGGGCTTGGCTTCCTGCTTGAGAAACTGACCTAAAAGCGATTCTCATAAGAGAAGGAAGGGCGGTGGGTGGTGGGCTACGGGCCCTTGGTCCTAAGGGGAAGGTAATGGTTGTGTCCAGTTCCGCTTTCAAAAGGTTTTTCTCCAGTCCAACTAATGGGGCTGATAGGAAAGGAAGTCGAAATCCAGGTTATAGGTTTTCAGTCTGGGATCAGTCCTCGAGCAAGGCCCGCTATGATAAATAAGAGAGGCAAACCTTTTAAGGCAGTCTCCGTAGAAGCTAAAGCTGAAGCATCTCTTCTATGATCTAATCGCTATTCTAAGAAGGCGGACAAGAATTCATGCTAGATAAGAGAAGGAAGGGCTTAGGCATAGAAGTAAGCAAGGGCGGCGGAAAGGTATATCTTATAAGGGCCTTGAAGGGGAACGACCTTCATAAGGGGAGGGCGGCGGGTGGACAAAGATAGGTAAGTAGGGGCGGGAACCTTTTCCTTTCAGTAGTGAGCGGCGGGCGGTAGGTACGGAAGGGTGGTCGGAGGATGGGAATAGATAAAATAGGCAAGCAAGTAAGGCGCTCAAAGGTAGTAAATGTCCAGTATCAACGCTTCAATGGGATACGATGCATTGCATTTATGTTTTGATTTATTTTTATTCTATAAAGAAAGACTATAGAAAGAGGAATATAATGATACGGACGAGCTCTAGTCTTTGGCAGAGCAAACAAATGATATGAGATTTCAATTAGGGGATAACCCGTGTCAATAAGGGGACCTACCCTTGCAGAAGAGGATCGACCTTCATAAGGGGAGGAAGAAGCAACATCAGAATCAAGTGCATCAACATCATATAGGTAAGCTTCAGAAGAATCAAGTTCAACATCAGAAGAAAGCGGCATATACATCCGCTGAAGCATCAGTAAAGGAATTATTTTCCTAATATAAGTGGGAGGATCAGAGAGAGTCTAATCCGGAATTGGAGAGCTCTATCTCGTGGGCTTCGTTCTCCTCAACAAGACATCCCTTCCAGGCAAGCCAAAGTGGCAGTCCCGAACTTATAATCTAATCCCACCCTCCGCCCACCGTCATCGAGAGCAAATTAGCGGAGAGCAATTCATCGATTCCTAGGTTTCAGCCAATCAATCTCAGAGTGATAGCTGGTCTCGATCAGCGCAAGACAAGAGAGGGTCAGGAAGAGCCGTCTGAGCGGAGGGCGGTGGGTGGGAAAAGATAAGTGAGCTGAAAAGATAATGGGGCTAAGGTAGAGGAGAGAGACCCAGGGCGGGCTTTCAGGAGCTGGGTAGGCTGAATCATAAGCGGAAGCTAAAGCTGAATCATAAGCGGAAGCATACGAAGAAGCATTCGAAGAACCCAACCCAACTCCAAAGAATGATGTTCCAAAGAAGGGAGCTAAAGATGCCATAGAAAAGAGCGCGAAATCCCCTCACTCCGCTCGCCTCCTCTTATTCTTCAATTATGACTTTCGAGATTATGTTCACTTAGAACTTTATCGATTAGGTTGGTATTCAATTCCATCCGTCAAGCACAATTCCATCCATCAATTCCGTAAAGAGGTCGGTGGGTTGGAATATCTTTAGTATGGAAGGTGGGAGCAAAGGGTTTTTGGATGTCGGGCGGACAAGACCTTACAGCAGGGCATCAATCCGCAGTAGAAAAGGGCCCTCCTGGCAATCGAGTCAATCTCTTTGTGAAATAAGCCTCCCTTTCTATAAACAAATCTAAACAAAGGCGGATCACCTACAAGGGAAAGGTCCCCTACAGAACAGCAAGGTGGTTCCGCTACTGCATAGGACAAAGCCCTAAGGAACGGAACTCCCCTAATTGAAAGAGAAGGAAGATAGATTTCATGATAAACTGAGAAGCGTTACAGAATTGATCTTACACCGACATCCGCAGCAAGAGAAGCTAAAGCAGAAGCAGCAGCTGAAGCAACTGGAGAAGCAGCAAGAGCAAGAGTCAAGCTGG